CTTCTTTTGAAGCAAACCTACACACTGAGGCATAGTGAAGTGGTATAGTCGACCGAATCATAAATGATCTACAGAAAATACTTCGAATGGAATTCAATCGCGCGTCGTCGAACAATTCGACAGATCAACTTAATCTAAATAAAAATAGAAGAGGGCGCAAACGTTGCTACATTTAGGACCAATTCATTATCTCTGAAACAATGAATTGGGGTTCTTGTTCCACAAAAAAGCAATGAGTTGGCAGATTCCTAACCCATCCAAGTTCAAATGGTCCCCAATCTTCTTACAGAAGGATAAAGTCTGCATCGGTAGAATTGGAATGACGAGTAATTGGAGCAGATTGGAAAAAAAAATCTTGTACAAGAAAAATGACTACTTGTTTTTTTGCCAGGCCGGTTATATGAAGAAAAGCCTATTTTACAATGTTTACAATGAAACTTACCAATGCGCTGAGCTCCGTTTTTGGAACTTAGGCTTTTCTACAAATTCAAGAAAAAGAATAGGTACTAGATCCATATGACTTACTATTCGATTTGATTTGGTTGGGTCGGGTTGGAGTTTTTAGCCAGGCTCATGTTATTATTTTGTCTTCATAAATTGAATTGGGTATACCAAAACAAAGGCGTATCGCTAAATCTTTGATCGTGGACAAGAAAAGAGGAAAAAGTCAGTCATTCACTCACACATAAAGATTAATGAAGAAGAATGGTTTTGTTTATCCGAAATTTGAAAATACCAATCCAGTTGGATCCATTCATTGGAATAAATTATTGTTTTTTTTGGATTTTATCCCTCGAGTTATCGATCTCCGTGAGCATGTGGGAATGTTTCCATTTCTATGGACCAAAAAACCGTCCAGCTACAAGCATTAATTAGGAAATGAAAACTCTAAAAAAATAGATAGGGCTATACGGACTCGAACCGTAGACCTTCTCGGTAAAACAGATCAAACTTATTATTTTATTGATTGTCGAAATGATTCGAACTGTTTTAAAGACTCAACATGCATTTTTTTTTGCATTGGGCTCTTTCATTAACTGATAGAAAGATCAGTTAGTCCACCATGTTTTTTCTTAACAGGAAGATAATGAGATGGCTCCACGTGCTCTGATTCATTATTTTTATTCTGATTCTGGAGCAATACCAAAGTGTTTCAAAGAAGAGTGGCATTGACGTAGGTATGCCTCCGGCCTAGATCAACCCGACGAGTCTCTATCGCTACGCTCCAAGAGTCAAATATGATACTTCATACACCTTAAAGTTCATAAGGCGAAAAGAGGTTCTTTTGAGGTCCTTATACTCATATTAATTATGCCTGACATTGAATGGACTGGGTATTTACCTTATCAATTATCAAATCGGCGGCGGATTCTATTTGGCACCTGAATGGGTACCCGAATCGGACTGAACAAAATATTTGTCGGGCTATTGTTCCCTCGAATCTATGGAGTAAGACATCGATTTCTCAAGAAAATCAATTCTATTGATTGTACGATGGACCCCCCTGAAAAAGCATTGGCGCGCGTGTAAACGAGGTGCTCTACCTAACTGAGCTATAGCCCTTTTCCCCTTTCATGGATATTTTAACATCTAAGAGAATTTCTTGTCAAGATGGATATTTCATAATCCCACATGATAGCTCCCTGATCCGTTTCCTACCAAGGATTGGTATTGCTTAGAAGTTATATTCGATCTATAATTAGAATCCCCGATGTGTCCTGCTTTTTCTATTTGGTGATAAATAACCTACTTAACCCAGTGGTTAGAGTGTTGCTTTCATACGGCGAAAGTCATTGGTTCAAATCCAATAGTAGGTAGAACTTATTAGATACCGGAGTCAATGGTATCTAATAAGTTTTTCTGCCCATCTTATTTTTTTTTTTTTTTTTTAGCCTTGGATCTAGAAAAAATCTAGAAATAAAACAAGGGTCCCCCTTGACTGAAGAAAAAATAAAATATTGTTCCCAAGCAGCTCAATTGGTCAAATGCAAACCAATTGCATCCTCGTTTGTTGCTTTGGATGAATGCCCGAAAGAACCACTTGAAGTAATGAATCTTATTCCATTCGGATTTCGAGGTGGAAAAACTTCCCTTGGATTAATGAATGATTTCGAAACGTTTCCCCGGCTACCTTCAGCCCAGTAAAAATTGAGGCGAGGAGATATTTCTGAAGAATAGTTAGGATGAAACCCTAAATTAAATAGGCGGTAAAACGAGTAAAACGAGAGAGAAATTGAATAGTTATGAGAGATCCAATCGGTTTGCTCATCAAAGAGCAAAAGAAGGGATAAAAAAAGAAACATCGATTGACAAAAGAGAGATAATTTACGAGATACGATCCGCCTGTATCTAAGGTATCAATTCAAAATCTTGGGTATAAAAAGAAAAACCCTGTACTCTATTCTGAAATGTTCTGATATGTGTGATGAATACATATTTTTTAGACATTTTACTTTTTAGACATTTCACTAATATGAATATGAAAGATATGAATATGAAAGAATTGACTCGAGTTCCATATGTATAAAAAAGAATTTATGGAATGGAAGGATAAAAATCGCTTATTATAATGGTTGTTCCGTATACGTCCGCCCACTTTATATTCTATTATTCTATAGTCCACAGTGGTATTACCTATGTTGTTTTGCTCGAAAAAAACATTCCCAATAAAATTCATTCGGTTATTCGGTTATATTAAAACTGGATTCCCAAGTTCCTTCCATCGTGTTGAGAATGAGAAAGCATTCATTTTTTGGTTCATTTCAAAATATTTCAATTGGTACCCGTAAGAAATAGGCCAATTCAGCAGCTTTTTGTTCAATTTCTTGTGGGGTCAAATTCTCATCAGTCCGAGTCAAAGGAATGGCCCCCTGGCCTCGGATTTCCATATAAAGGACACGGCGAGGATAAAGACCCCCTTTTATTTCCATTCTGATCGACTGGATATCTCTCATAAGGAATCGAAGGAAGATGCGACGGTTTATTCCAGGAAATCCCCAACGAAAAATACACACTATTCCCTCTTTTCTATCGAAAAGATCATAACCGCTACCTACATTCCACGAAATAGTGCACCACAAATAGGAACTAATAAACAGACCGGCGATCCCATAGAAAGACATCACAAGCCCTTGGGGGAAAAAAAGAATTTGCTGAGAGGGGAATAAGGATATCAGATTCCTACCAAGATAACTAGAAGTTCCAACCAATAAGAATCCCAATGAACCTAAAAAAAGGATACAGGCCCAGCAGAAATTACTTGTTTTTCGAGACTCTGTTATAAGTTCTATCCATATACGTTCTGATTGCCAGTTCATATTAGATCCGGTTCCATTCTATTGGAATTCAGAGAAGAGAATGAGTCAAATTCATTCGACTTGACTTTATTTGTTTTGATACCGAAGTCACTCTCATCAACTAGCACCATGATGCTGTAAATCATCAGGAGTAATTCATTGAATTGGTTAGATATAAAAAAATCACACCCCCTTAGATGATCCGACTATCTATATCTACATAGATATAGATATATTGACTTTTAATTTCATAGATTCTTTTGATTTCATAGATTCGCGGATCTATTAAAAAAAGCGGTTATTGTTATGCATAACAATAACCGCTTTTTTTGCTCGGAGAGAACCGCATGTCGTACCGTAACCTATTATTCTACTAATGGATATCTTTATTATGATCCAAGCTCAAGTGTTAAAGTAAATTGATGAGATTGAGATTTGATCCCATCGGATCTAAAGAATCTTGTTTTTTTGGACATGAAGAAATAAAGAAGCCATTGCAATTGCCGGAAATACTAGGCCCACCAAAGGCACAAAAATAGAGGGGACATTGAGATCTGTCATAGAAAGGGTACCTCGATTTAATATTTGTACCTGTTACAAATAGATCTTATGATCAATATATCTATAATAAGTATCTATTCTAAGTATAGAATCTATTATAAGTATAGAATAAGTGCAATAAATATAGAACTAAATGAAATAAGTGTACCTTTTCATCTTTCTACACGCAATAATAAGTTATGAGAATCCGCTTTTTATTAGTGCTCTACTTCATTGAATTGAATGAATTGAATTCAATCAACGAAAAGACCACGAAAAGAAACCGTGTAGCTGAAATAATTCACTCAGAACGCCCTTTAAAGGATTACGTGGTACAATTAAATCCAATAAGCCCTTCTCGAATGAATTCTCAGCCTCTTGTAAACCCTCGGGTACTGTCACATTCAATAATTGTTCAATTATTCTTGGACCCGCAAAAGCAATGTGGGCGTTGGGTTCAGCAATAATGACATCTCCCAGCATACCAAAACTGGCTGTCACTCCGCCGGTTGTAGGTGTTGTAAGGATTGATACATAGAATAACTTTCGCTTTAATTGATAAGTGTTTAAAAGAGAAGATATTTTAGCCATTTGCATCAAGCTCAAAGTTCCTTCTTGCATGCGTGCTCCTCCAGAAGCACACACCATAATAAGAGGCATAGAATTCTTAGTAGCATACTCGATCAAACGGGCGATTTTTTCACCTACTACGGATCCCATACTACCTCCTATGAACTCAAAATCCATAAACCCCATTGCTACGGGAAAACCATTTATTCGGCCTATGCCTGTTTGAACAGCCTCACTTAAACCTGTTTTTCTTTGATGCGAATCGATACGCTCTAGATAAGATTGCTCTTTCACCTCTTCCGCCTCTTTCGGCTCTTTCACCTCTTCCGCCTCTTTCGGCTCTTCCGCCTCTTTCGGCTCTTCCGCCTCTTCCGCCTCTTCTGCCTCCTCTGCTGTCTCTTCCGCCTCTTCTACCTCTTCTACCTCCTCTGCTGTTTCTTCCGCCTCTTCTGCCTCTTCTACCTCCTCTGCTGTCTCTTCCGCCTCTTCTACCTCTTCTACCTCCTCTGCTGTCTCTTTCAGCCATTTCAACGACTTTTTAAACTCTTTCAACTTTTCGAACAACTCTTTAAACTCTTCCAACTCTGCTCCCTC